TGACTTAGACAAATCTTGTTTGTCGATAGCCTCGGACCAATCAATCGAATATTGATTAATACGTAATCGATTGAACACTACTTGAAAACGGTTCTTCTGTTCAGAAACGAAATGTTCCAAATGTTCCTGGAAATTCTTGCTCCCATTGGAACATTTGTATCTATATGCATCAGGATCCCGATTCATGGATCTCTCGGTTCGAGAAATAAGAGGATCAAACCATTTCTTCTGACTCTTTTTCAAATTCGATAAATGTTGGTTGATCGTATATTTCATTATAGTTATATGATTCAGAGTATCATTTCCTATTCGATCCCTTTGAATTCCATATTCGAAGTTGCGATCGGATCTATTCATTAAAAAGAATCGATTCGATACATTTCTTATGTACCCATAGGTGCTATATTGGATTTGAATCAGATTTCGGATCAATCTATATTGATTGATTGCCTCCATTATGTTGTTGCTAGCAAATACCGCTGTTTTTAGTTTTGGATCTTCCAAATCATTCCCGCAGTAGATCCGGACCGATTTTTTTCTGATCCTTCGATAAAAAGATTCATTCTCTTCATAAAAAAGAGGAGGTAGAACCAATAAAGATTTCTTTTTCGATTCATCTCTGGAGTTGAATACCTCATTCAAGAATTTTTTTTGATCCAACCCGTAGGAATCAATAGAAAAGGCAAATCCCCTATGATACACCAGATCCGGCTCGGTTATTGATAGAGTGAATAGATCTGCCATTTCTTGAAATCTCTCTTCTGATTCAAAATCGTGGTGTAACGTGTATCCCCCTTTGTTCCGGTCATGGAATAGATGAAATAAATCAAAAAATGGATTTTTTTTCAAGAATGAAATCTTATTGGAACTGTCCATATCCGGTTCATCCTTCGGAACCATATCACATCCCGGATCTGATGAAATAGGATGAATTGAGGCGGTATTTTGTAAATACGTAATTATCTTGAATATATCAACCATTTCTTTATTTTCCGATCGCCTGGAAGGGACAAAAGAAACATCTTGTTTTTTCTTCAAAAATTTCTGATCTCTAGTGGACCTCTCAGTAGGATTCGAACCCAGATGAAGTTCTGACCATCTGTCAGAGAAAAAAGAACGAATTGATCTTGTAGGATTCCCAAGAAATTCTTCGATTTCTTCCGGAAGCAGATGATCATTCATCTGCTTCTCACGTTCCGTGAATAGCCGGGACATTGAGGAAGATCCAAAAAGGCATTTCGGGAATCGATCTGATTCTATCTCTGTTCGTTCCGTTTGAAGAAAGGAAGGATCCAAAAGAATCGATCTTTCTTTTAGTTGCTGAATCTCTGTTTGATCGATCAATGTGTGATATTCCGAATCCTCATTTCTAATGGAATCGAAATGATCTATGGATTGATCAGAAGATCCTTTCAATTGGCTAGAATCCCTTACTTGAACGAAAATAGATCTTGTGGAATCATATTGAATATTTGACAATACATTCCGTACCTTGCTAAAAAACCGATCCTTGTTTACCAACCACACATTGTCTAACCAAATCAAATTCTCTCTCGATACGTTCCTCAAAAAATCCGATTCGTGCTGATTCTTCCCCCAACTAACGAAGAGATCTTGGCGGAATTGCCACATATGAAATTGAGCACAATTTTGCAAAGAAATACCCCACTTGTTTCTCGAGAAGAGATGGGAAACATGCTCAATATCATTTGATTGAATAGTTGCCTCAGCTCCTTGTTGTTTGAAGAAAACCTCCCCTTCAATTGGTCTTTTTTCACGAAAAGCAGACATGAGATAACAAATCAAGTCTTTCCCTAAGATTTCGAATAGCTGTCCCGAATTCAAGTTGATTATGTTTCGCTTCTTCCTCGGAGAAAGACGATCAAACAATTCCCAATCATGGTCCTTGCGGATCGGATCATCCGTATAGGATAAAAAAAGAAACTCCAGATATTTGCTATCTTTCTCTTTGAATGAGATCTCAATTCCAGCTACGGTTTCATTAGATATCTTACAACTAGAATCCCTCTTTTTTCCGATCCGGTTCCTCCACCACCGCGAACTCCGGTTAGATTCAGGCATGATACACTTTTTATTTATTGGGAGAACCCAAGTACTCTCTTGCGGATCCATGAAACAACTCTCAGAAATCTTTTTCCCTTTTGGAAGATACAGGAGCGAAACAATCAACCTATTGATATTGGAAGACCAAAAAGATTCTTCCAATGTCTCATTTCTGGGTCCAATGGAATTCATAGGTATAGGAAGAATAGGTATAGGAAGAAGCCCCATCAAATAGAGATTTTTTCTTTCGACCATCTTTCGATTGTTAATACGAGATATAAGGACCGCTACTACAAGCAGTACTACACCTTTGATCGTGAAATATCGATTGCTTGTTGAACCCCGTGAATCACGTGAAAGTAGGATACTCCAAATTCGGGGGTCAAAGAGTTTCATAAAACGTTCTTGGTGGAAAAAAATGTGAGTGAAAGATCCC